AATATGTCCAAAAAATACAAATAAATAAAAATCCGAAATCTTTTCTTTGGAATGATAATGCCAATATCAAGTCAGCTCATCTGTAGATTAGGCCTCTTGAGTCTTCTTTTCTCCTATTTTTTTATTTCTTGTTGTTGCGTAAATCAAATTAAGTCTTGTTTTACTATTGATAGGAATTATCTTGTTGAGACCCTATGAATTGATTCAAACTTCAGATTCATACTATAACCACGATGATTTGGTACAGAAAAAAAAAGCTTAAAGGTTCTATGAGTAAGAACGATTTGATCATCACTTATTTAGGGACTAGGATAAGTAAAAAAACTTAACAAAACCCAGAAAAAAGTTGTCCTTTTTTGGAAGGAAAAGAGGTTTGATTTAATAAAAGCCTTTTACCCCTTTTTTGAATCCGGTTACGAGGAATAGTAGGTATGAATCATAGTTCAAATATTTCTTTTCTTGATCCATTCTATATATCCCCTTTCGTGTTCCAGATATTAGCACTAGCATAAATAGAAATATCTGACGAGGTAGAATCATCTCTATCAAGATGACAGACATATTTTCTATCAAATAGGATCAATTTTAACAAGTCACACACTCATATTCCGGAAATACCGAAAAAAAGAATTCCACAGTCGAACTACCAAAACGGTCTAGTAAGTTATAATCTTTTTTTTAATAGAACTTCATAACTCTTATAAACCTAATTCGTTAAAATTCCATCCAATAAAACAGAAGAATTATAAATTTCCAAAATAATAGATAAAAATATTGTAAATAGAGCCATCGCAACTCCCATAAAAGGGGTAGTCCCCCATCCTGGCGCGACTTTACCATATTCCGAATTTAATGGTTTTAATAAACTACCTGCCGTAGTTTCCATTGACTTCTTCTTAGAACTATCCTCAACGGTTCGTGTAGCCATAAATCCTATTTCGTTGGTTAAGATCTGTTGACTTTGTATACTATTCTGTTGTAGTTGTAAATAAATGATTTTATTATAGTTGTGGATCTGTCTGGATTTTGAAATTCTCTAATATCTAATAATGGAAACAGCAACTCTGGTCGCCATCTCCATATCTGGTTTACTTGTAAGCTTTACTGGGTATGCCTTGTATACTGCTTTTGGGCAACCCTCTCAACAATTAAGAGATCCATTCGAAGAACACGGAGACTAGTTGATTAAAGTAATGAGCCTCCCAATATGGGAGGCTCATTACTTTAATTGAGATAATCAAAATTTATTTCATTTTTTAGTAGGAACCTTAGGCGGTTCTCGAAAAAATATAGCGAAAAATATTATTCCTAAAGTAGAGACTAATAGAAATGTATAAACCAATGCTTCCATAGATTCGATCGCAGTTTACAATTATAGCTTCCACACCTATTCATTTCGGATGAGATTACCAGATAAGGAAAAAAAAAAGGATTCCAAACTTATCCCGCTTCTGTAAAGTAAAAAACAAAAAATAGTCCAAGTATCAGACTCCTTGTCTTCTTGTAGTAGGATCCCCAAGTTTTTGGAATACTCCAAATTCGACTTGAGAGTCTAAATCAGGATCAATACCAGCAAAAACATCTCGGAACAGGGTTCTAGCACCATGCCAAATATGCCCAAAAAAGAAGAGCAAAGCAAACGTAGCATGCCCAAAAGTGAACCATCCCCTTGGACTGCTACGAAAAACGCCATCTGATTTTAAAGTAGCCCGATCCAACTCAAAAATTTCACCTAATTGAGCGCGTCTAGCATATTTTTTAACAGTAGCAGGGTCGCTATAACTGACTCCATTAAGTTCACCACCATAGAACTCAACAGTTACACCTACCTGTTCAACACTATACTTTGATTCCGCTCTTCTAAAGGGAACGTCAGCTCTCACAATTCCGTCTACATCTACCAAAACTACTGGAAATGTTTCAAAAAAAGTAGGCATACGACGTACAAAAAGCTCATGTCCTTCTTTATCTCTAAAGGTGGGGTGCCCTAACCATCCAACAGCTATTCCATCCCCGCTATCCATTGAGCCTGCTCTGAATAATCCCCCTTTTGCCGGATTATTACCAATGTAATCATAAAAAGCTAATTTTTCAGGAATTTTCGACCACGCTTCTGAGAAACTAAGATTTTTAGTTAATCCAGTGCCAACTCTTCGATATATCTCTTGCTGGAAATATCCTTGATCCCACTGATAACGGGTAGGACCAAACAATTCGATCGGGGTAGTTGCTGAACCATACCACATAGTTCCAGCAACAACGAAAGCTGCAAAAAAAACAGCGGCGATACTACTGGAAAGTACTGTTTCGACATTTCCCATACGTAATCCTTTGTATAAACGTTGAGGCGGACGGACACTAAGATGAAATAGGCCTGCTAATATACCTAACGTCCCCGCTGCAATATGATGGGAAGCTATTCCTCCTGGAACAAAAGGATCAAAGCCTTCCGCACCCCACGCCGGGTTTACAGATTGTACTTTTCCAGTCAATCCATAAGGATCTGATACCCATATTCCAGGACCATACAAACCTGTTACATGAAATACACCAAAACCGAAACAAGCTACCCCTGATAGAAATAAATGAATTCCGAAGATTTTTGGCAAATCCAAAACGGGTTTTCCCGTACGATCATCGGTGAATATTGCTAGATCCCAATATACCCAATGCCAGATAGCTGCCAAAAAGCACAAACCAGAAAACCCAATATGTGCCCCTGCCACACCTTCATAACTCCAAATACCCGGATTTGGTACAGCCCCTCCCGTGATACTCCAACCACCCCATGAATTGGTTATTCCTAAACGAGTCATGAAGGGTATAACGAACATACCCTGTCTCCACATTGGATCAAGAACAGGGTCAGAAGGATCAAAAACCGCTAATTCATATAGAGCCATGGAACCGGCCCAACCAGAAACTAAAGCCGTATGCATTATATGTACAGAAATCAACCGACCGGGATCATTCAATACGACAGTATGAACACGATACCAAGGCAAACCCATGGAAAAACCTCTTTATCAAAGATAAATAGACACTATGTAATTTTATCGCATTGTAAAAAACTAAATTTTATATACTTAACTCTTTTTCAGTGGATTATCGATGAGCAAGAGTTACTATTTATTCCGTTCCATTCGAAATAATGGAACAATTCTGTTCGTGGGAAAAAAAGGAAGCAGATCTATTCTATACCCGATAAGTAGCAATACGCAATGGTGGATTGGTCTACTTTTTAAAGGACAAGTATTTATGCACTTGTTACTCGTTCCAATGAAATTCTCACAATAATTTTTATTTATTTATTACATCTTCCTCTATGATATAAACCTTACAATCCATGTATAAAATATATAGTAAAACCTAAATTAGGAAGACAATAAATTAATTATTACGTTTCCACATCAAAGTAAAGTACTTAAAGTGTGTTTCTTTAATTTAATGCCCATTGGTGTTCCAAAAGTACCTTTTCGGAGTCCCGGAGAGGAAGATGCAGTTTGGGTTGACGTATAGTGCGACTTGTGAGACATATTGGGTCATATGGGATTTACCCGTTCTCTCCCCCGACCGAGATATCTTATATTTCGCCCGAGAAAGAGTGATTAAATCATCAATAATTCGAAGCGCGAAGTACAATTAGATCCTTTTTTTGGGGGATAAAAAATTGAAATTAGAAAAATTTATGGTTAACTTATAATAACAAAGTATCCAGGCTTCGTTCAGAAAATATGAATTTGATAATATTATACATATATACATATATGTACGATTACCACTTGTATCATAAATTCTTTTACCGTAGGAGCTATATAAAACTGTCAATCAATACAATAGCATGTTAATCTAAATCTAATCTTTTTTTTTTTTTCAAAAGAAAGATATGAAACGTGTTAAAAAAAGAAGTCTTAGCAAAAAAAAGTGAGTGGTACTGATATTGTTTGCCCTATATGTGCAAATAGAATTCGGACAGATCTTTACCCGGAGCAGAACATGAACCTAAAAAAAGGGGGACCCGTTTAGGAACAAGAAAAGAACATCAAGATTAAAATCTCGATAAAATAATACATCAATGAAAGGTTAGTTCAATAAGTTCAGTTAATTTTTCTTTGAAAGAAGGGGACGATAGTGGATCTTTCTTGAAAAATAGAGGAACAAGTCACCCCATTAGAAAAACAAAGAAACTGGTACAAAAAAATAAACAGGACTGGAATCAACACATTGATTTTTTTGAACCGTATGCGTCCAAAGGTGCATGTACGGTTCTTAAGGGATACATTTTTATCCTAATCAATCGACTTTATCGAGAAAGATTACTTTTTTTAGGACAAGAGGTTGATAGCGAGATCGCGAACCAACTTGTTGGTCTCATGGTATATCTTAGTATAGAGGATGAGACTAAGGATCTTTATTTGTTTCTAAACTCCCCCGGAGGGTGGGTAATACCCGGCATAGCCATTTATGATACTATGCAATTTGTTTCACCAGATGTACATACAATCTGTATGGGATTAGCCGCTTCAATGGGATCCTTTATTCTGGTCGGGGGGGAAATTACCAAACGTCTAGCATTCCCTCACGCTTGGCGCCAATGTGTTTTTTATTTGAGAAAAAAGAAAAAAAAACTATGCCTTCGCCATATCAAAATAATAAGTAATAATAGCATGGCACTTAAAATTCGATATGAACAAACCGACCCCTTTTTTACTTTTTCAGAAGACAAGATTTTGTATCGAAATAGTAGTCTGAAAATTGGATATTTTGTGTCAAAGACCCATTTCAGCGTCACAAACCCTTTTTTTTTTTCTTACACAGCAAAAATTTCTTTGCAATATTTATATTATTTATAAAAATAAAAGAAAGAAAAGAGTAAGAAAATGAAAAAAATTTCTTTTTTCTTTATAATCAAAAAAACCTTGGGATTGCTAAATCACAGATAATATAAATATAGAAAGCAACAGAATCATCATAGTATTTTTTTAGCTCCTATCGAAAGGAAAACGAAAAAAAGGGTGATAAATGGATTCTTTTTGTCTCTCTTCTGTTTGTCTTTTCTTCGGCAGAAAGAAGAGAAAAGAAAATGCTATTGCAGAGCCGTATGCAACGCACAAAAATGCCTGTACGGTTGTTCAATTCTGTCTTTTTTATTGTTATTATCCTTCCTTTTAACGTTAATCAATCATACAAGATAGAAAAACTCTTCATAATGTTATATCATCAGGGTTATGATTCATCAACCCTCTGCTTCTTTTTCTGAAGCACAAGCGGGGGAATTTATCTTGGAAGCAGAAGAAATCTTAAAACTTCGCGAAAGCCTTACAAAAGTATACGTACAAAGAACAGGAAACCCTTTATGGGTTATATCTGAAGACATGGAAAGAGATGTTTTTATGTCAGCACTAGAAGCCCAAGTTTATGGCATTGTAGATCTTGTAGCGGGCGAAAATACTAGCAATTTTGTATAAAGCCATGAATAAACCAAAATTTCAATTTTCCATCATTTGATATTGAATATTTTATCAAGATAAAAAAAGCATTCGACGGAATATAAAAAATTCAGAATCATCAGGTTAAGATCGATCTAAACCAGTCCATTCGAATTCCATAATATAGAAATCCAACATGCCAACTATTAAACAACTTATTAGAAAGACAAGACAGCGAATCAGAAATGTTACCAAATCTCCCGCTCTTCGAGGGTGCCCTCAGCGTCGAGGAACATGTACTAGGGTGTATGTGCGACTCGTTCAAATATCGTTCAAAGAATAGAATGGATAATGAATAAAAAAGATAAAGTAGAAAAAAACTACTTACTTTACTTATTATCTAAAAAAAAAAGGGATTTTTTATATCCCTCTACTGTGTATGGAATTTATGGTTTCCATTGGTGCAAATCCAATCATCTCTATTCGAGATGAGAATCAATTCCCTATTGGTAGCAAATTAAATAGTTATCCACTAAGCAGGGGAAATCGTAGTTAAGAAGCAAAAAGCTTATGCTCCTATTCTTGAAATAACGGACTAACAGGGTCAGCTACCTAGCCAACTTTCAAAATTAAATGCCGTCACTGTATGGATAGCTCTTATTGTGAAAAGACCTATTATTATATAATTTATGGGTAGAGCCAAAGAGTGTGAACTGTACAAATTACCAATAACATTGATTAAATGAAGAAAGAGGCTCCGGTGTATAGAGAGGACCTCACCGTTTAAAAAGGAACCATAGAAACGAAGGAACCCACTATTTATTTTATATATTTTTTTGTTTAGGATCTCCTTTTTCGTAGTGAAATGCTGAAATACCTGAGATATAAAATCGTGGTTAGGAAGGTTATAACAGCAAAAGCCATTGGAATTTATATTTTATATATTGGAATAATCCGTTTTGCTATTAATAAACTGAAAGAAGGGAAAAGAATGACTGAAAGAACCGAAATCTATTAGTTATTCATCAAAGTTTAATTTGATTCAATGACCAGAGTTAAACGAGGATATATAGCTCGGAGACGTCGAACAAAAATCCGTTTATTTGCATCAACCTTTCGAGGGGCTCATTCAAGACTTACTCGAACTATTACTCAACAAAAACTGAAAGCCCAGTTTTACGCTCATCGAGATAGAGGAAGGAAAAAGAGAGATTTTCGTAGTTTATGGATCACTCGGATAAATGCTGTAATTCGTGAGAATGAATTAGTCTATAATTATAGTAAATTAATAAATGATTTATATAAGGGGCAATTACTTATTAATCGTAAAATACTTGCACAAATAGCTATATTAAATAAAAATTGTCTTTTTAGTATTTCTAATAAATTAAGATCATGAAATAAAAAAAATTCTAAAGTAATATACAGAAATAATTGAAAAAAAAAAATTCCCCGGAGAATTAACTCCGGGAAAATCTAATAAAAATAAACTAAGCCAAAATAAGAATTAATATAAATAAATATAAAGTGAACATGTTTTAAAAATAAATTTCTTTTTTTTTTTCTCAAAAATTAATTTCTTTCTCTTCCTTTTTTTCCTTAGAACACAACAATCCATTTTGGATTCTACACTTCTTTTTCGAACAAAACTTTAATCTAAAATCAACATTAGATTGATGCTTTAAATAAATTTAAAAATATAGTATACCTATCTATTTCTGGTTCTAACACCTGTATTTCTAGGAATGGACTCTGTTCTCTCAAATTGTTTCTCATTATTAAGAAAGGGTAACAAAGATAAAATACGAGCTTGTTTTATAGCAATAGTAATTAATCGTTGTTGTTTCAAGGTCAGTCTATTTACTCGTCTAGATAAAATTTTTCCTTGTTCACTAATAAATTTACTAATTAAACTCATGTTTCTATAATCGATTCGATCCCCCGATCCAATTGGGGGCAAACGCCTACGAAAAGATCGCTTAGATTTATGAAAAGGTTGCTTGGATTTATCCATGGTTTATTCCTTATTTATAAAATCTTATTTCTTTATTTATTTCCCATGCAAGGAAATAGCATTTGGAAATAGGATTTTATTTTTATTTGTATGTCATTTATGTTTTTTGTATGCATATTATATACATGTGAGTATACTATATACATATACATGTTGTTTTTCATATTCATATATATATGTTATTATTTTTTTATTGGATTACTTACTAATTTTGTTCAATCTATTTCTTTATTTCCCCATGAATTGTATATTTATAACAATAACGACAATATTTTTTCAATTCTAATCGATTGGGTGTATTATGTCGATTTTTTTGAGTAATATATCTAGAAACACCGCGTGATTCCTTATTGTCACCGTTTCGAACACAACTAGTACATTCTAAAAGCACTCGTCCTCTAATTTCTTTACCCTTCGCCATGAACCCCCTTTCTTTGGATTTTGGATTAACTCAACTCTTCTAGAAGAAAGGAATATAAAATTAAAAAATAAATGGAAATTACTATTAACTCAAAATTACATTATAACGAAAACTTTCGTTATAATGTAATAATTCCATTTTTCTAACTATCCATTATTCTTATCCTAATATTAGTATTTTATTTAAGTATTTTATCTTCTATTCTATTTTTTTGCAAGGACTCTCCTAGACAAAAATAGATTAACTTAATACGATGCTTAGGATCAATACATTTTTTTTTTATTATTTTTTTCTTCCTATATTAAATAACTGAAAAAAAGAATGCGTGAGAGGATAAATTAGTCACAATTTTTTGTATCTCTAACTTTTTTATTTCCTCGGATATCAATAACTAGAATTAAAAAAAGGGAAATGCTAAGGCATCTGGGAATAAACGATTAATTTCTATCAATAAACCTGCTAAAGATCCAAACCATAGAGTAGTTAGAACCGGTGCGACAGAGAGATATGTTTTTATATCTCGCATTGAAAATCCTCCTTCTTTATTTCTTTATTTTAATACATATACGACGGTATACTGTATTTATGCTGTATTTAAATTTATGCTATAATTAAGAATTACTTGTATTTTTATGCAAAAACCCTAAATATATATGTATACAATGAGCCAATAACTAAGATTTTTATCCTTAAAAAAAGATGAAATATTTTTTCTTCATTTGGAATAAAAATAAAAAATTCTTCTTTTTTGAAATTTACAATGTATATATTATATTTATATAAGACTAAAAAGAAGAAATGACAAGAAATTTTTTTTTTTTATGGATAAAGAAGAAAATAAGGATCTGGAAAACAAGATAGAGCTTTTGTACAATAACATTATACAATAATTGAAAAAGGGATGTAGCGCAGCTTGGTAGCGCGTTTGTTTTGGGTACAAAATGTCACGGGTTCAAATCCTGTCATCCCTACCTATTACTTCTCCTATGGGCAGTAACAAGGGTTTAATTCATATATTTAATTCATTTTTAAATGTACATAATTTTTTATTTTTATCATACTATAAACACGCAAGATATTTTTTTTTCAGGGTACAAAAGGAAAGCCCTTTCTTTACAGTTGTATCTTCGGTCATAAAAAGCGCTCTTAGTTCAGTTCGGTAGAACGCGGGTCTCCAAAACCCGATGTCGTAGGTTCAAATCCTACAGAGCGTGATTTTTCTTTTTTTTTTTTTCATTATTATATTAAATAACAAAAAAATAACTTAAGAAAGTTGAATTAGAACCTGCATTTGACCTCTTTCCTACAGAAGATCAATAAAAAAAAAAATAAATTTGATTTAGTCAAAGATCCAACTGATCACCACGTCTGTATTGTAAATATGCAGTTACAAATAATCCTGCCAAAGTAATAGGAATTAGACCTAACACGATTCCAAATAGAGAAACTTCAATCATTTCGATTTCTTTGAGTAGATAAAAAAAGAGGTAAGATTCTTTTCTAAATATTAATATGAATTATCGGTTAATCTCAATGATCAAAAATTGACAATTAACACGAAAATAAATCATAGAATACTTGGAATCTTACATAAATTTTTATTTTTATTAATCGCTTGTTCATTCAATTAATTTTAAATAAGCCGTATTTTACTCAAACCAATCAATAGAGCTGAAGTTATAGTTGAAGCAGCCAGTAGAAAACCGAAATAACTAGTTATAGTAAGCATGAAAAAGCTAAATGAGATATGTTTTTTACTACATATAGTGATAAAACACTTACCTAAAGTTTAATTTTTCCAGATATATTCGAAATGAAATAAAAAATATCAATTGAAAGTTATTGATTGATCAATCATTATAGAGAATACTAATAAAGATAGAATGATATAGACAGAAAAAAATTATTTAAATGCACTGATTCCGAATCACACGAATACTTTGTGAGACTGGTAAAAAGTATCTGATACTCTATTTTACTTTTTGTTTTAACTCTTTGGATTTTGTAGTGGGTTATTTCATTAGCCATTATATATTAAATCAAAAGAAAAAAGTATTCTAGAATCTATGTTATTGAAGAATAAAAAATTTTATATTTATTAAATTTAAGATTTAACTAAATTCTGAGACTAGCAAT